GAAGAATTCCGTTCGTAGGAACAAAGAGAAGCAGATTTATTCTATACTCGATAAGTACCAATACGCAATGGGGAGGTTGATACCGTTTTCTATGAGTGAATACGTCCATACTTGTTCATCATTAGAAGGGCCTATTCGTAAGAATTTTCCCTTATTTATTCTGTCTTTCTTTATGAATTTTTCGAATCTGTGGATAAAATACGATAAACGACAATATTAGAAAGACAATAAACCGATTGTTATGTTTCCACATCAAAGTGAAATCTAGTACTTAATTTTTCTTTTATGCCTGTAGGTGTTCCAAAAATACCCTTTCAAATTTCTGGAGACGAAGAAGCGTCTTGGGTTGACGTCTACAACGGACTTTATCGAAGGGGATTCCTTTTTATAGTCCAAGAGATTGATACCGAACTCTCAAATCAAATTGTAGGTCTTATGGTATTTCTCAGTTTGGAGGGTGAGGTAAACGATCTGTATTTATTTATATGCTCTCCCGGCGGATCCATGGTAGATGGATTCGCTATTTTTGATATGCTGGTATATTTGCCACCAACGATGCATACATTGAGTATCGGAGAATCCGCCTCAATGGCATCTTTGATCGTGGCCGGAGGAACATTTACCCAACGTATAGCACTCCCTCACAGTAGGATAATGATCCATCAACCTAATACTTTTCCTTTTGAGACACCAACGGGAGAAACTTTCCTCGAAATAAAGGAATTCGGTCGCCTGCGTGCGTTGGTCGGAGAGGCTTATGCAAAAATAACGGGCCAACCCCTTTGGGTTGTAGAGATAGACCTGGAAAGAGATATTTTTATGTCAGCACAAGAAGCCAAAGATTATGGAATTGTTGATCTTGTAGCGAGTGGCAAGCTTGAATTTAGTCAAAACCCGAGTGTGCGCAAGCGGCCATTTGAGATTTTCCCTTCTTAACCAAGTTTAATAGAATATTAAATAAAAGAAAACAAGCCATTCATAATCATCTGGTTAGGATCGATCTAAACCAGCCCATTATGTATACGATTCAACATGCCAACTATTAAACAACTTATTAGAAATACAAGACAGCCAATCAGAAATGTCACAAAAGCCCCCGCTCTTCGGGGATGCCCTCAGCGTCGAGGAACATGTACTAGGGTGTATGTGCGACTCGTTCAGATCATGAGCTGGGACAAAAGAAAGAAACCCAATTTTCCAGTATCAATGATCCATCCCGATGCATAGGATAGAATGTAAAAGTGAACTCCATTCACTATCTCAAAATAAGAAAATCTATCATATCCCCCTATTGTGTATGAAATTTATGGTTTCCATTGGTGCAAACCCAATCACCTCAATTTAAGATGAGAAGCAATTCTCCATTGGTAGAAAATGGTTATCCATTAAGCGGAGGAAATCTTAGTTAAAAAAAAAGAAAGATTATGCCCCTTGCAAGAACGGACTAACAGGGTCAGCTACCCAGCCAACCTTCATAATAAAATACCGTTACTGTATAGGTAGATCTCGTTGTGAAAGACCTATTACTGGCTAATTCATGGGTAGAGCCAAAGAATGTGAACTATACAAGTTCCCAATAAGATGGATTAAATTAAATAAAGGCTCCGGTGTATAGAGAAGACCTCACCGTTTAAGAAGTAACCATAGAAACGATGGAATCCACTATTTCTTTATCTATTTCTATTTTATAGACTCTATTTTTGATACCTAATAGAATACAACTTCCTATTTCGAAGTGAAATGCCTAGAAAAAAGAAAAAATTGTGGTCGGGAAGGTTAGAGTAGCCAAAGCCATTGGAATTTTTAGTTTATACATTGGAAAAATCTGTTTTGTTATTAATAGACTAGAAAAGGGACAAAGAATAACTGAAAGAGGGGAAATGAATTCGTTATTCGCCAAAGTTTCATTTATTCAATGACCAGAACTAAACGGGGATCTATAGCTCAGAGACGTAGAACAAAAGTGCGTTCCTTTGTATCAAGCTTTCAAGGGGCTCATTCAAGACTTACTCGAACAATGAGTCAACAGAAAATAAGAGCTTTGGATTCAGCACATCGGGATAGGGATAGGCAAAAGAGAAACTTTCGTCGTTTGTGGATTACTCGAATAAACGCAGTAATGCGCGAAAGAGGGGTATCCTATAGTTATAGTAGATTAATACACGATCTGTACAAGAGACAGTTGCTTCTTAATCGTAAAATACTTGCACAAATAGCTATATCAAATAGGAATTCCATTTCTATTATTTCCAACGAGATCGTAAAAGAAGTAGATTGGAAAGAATCCGCAGGAATAATTTAAATGGAGTTCCCCGGAGAATGAACTCCGGGAGGGTAGAGTCAAAATGGATAATTGATAGAATATGATAAAATATGAGAAAGTAGTCAAAATGAACGAACACATTCAATAAAAAAAAGATTTACTCTTTGCCGATTCTTTTTTTTTTTCTTAAGACACGATAATCAAATCTAGATTTTGGGATTTTTAGAGCAAAACCTCAATCTTCGGTTGAGTTCGGATTGGAATTTTGATTCAAGTAAAGAAAGAGTAAACCTATTTCTTTCTCGCTCTAAGACTCGTAGGTCTAGCGGTTGACTCACCCATTTTCATTTCATGACATTCCATATTTTTTATTTTAAACAGTTTATCATTAAGCTGTTTCTATTTCTTATTTTTTTTTTTTGATTATGCTGTATCTTTTTAAATTGGCCGGAAAGGCCTTTATCTCGGCTGGAAAGGCCTTTCTCGCTGTTACTAACGCGATTCCGTTTTGTTCTTGAATCTATTTTTCAAATACTTCTCTTTATTGATAATTTTTTGATCTTTCGGATGAAATTTATTCTTAAGGCGGTTCTTTCGCTTATTAAATTTTTTGTTAATTGGTTTCGCTTTCTTCTTAAATAGTTTCCCATTATTAAGAAAGGGTAACGAAGATAAAATCCGAGCTTGTTTTATAGCAAGAGTAATTAATCGTTGTTGTTTCAAGGTCAATCTTTTCACCCGTCGAGCTAATATTTTTCCTTGGTCACTAATAAATCGACTAATTAAACTCATGTTTCTATACTCAATTTGATCCCCCGGTTGGATTGGGGGTAAACGCCTACGAAAAGGTCGCTTGGATTTCAGAAAGGGCCGCTTGTATTTCCGAAAGGGTCGCTTGGATTTCAGAAAGGGTCGCTTGGATTTATCCATGGTTTGTTTAGTTTATTCCTTATCCCCAAAATCCTATTTCAGTCGAATCTAAAATAAAATGAATTTTAGAATAGAATAAAGAAATAGGATTTGGTTTATTTATTTATATTTATATATGTTATATATATAATGTCATTTTCCCTTTCCTTGAAAGGGTGACACGCAAGTGCTTGGTTCGATCTATTTCTTTATCTCCCCATGAATCGTATGTTTGTAACAATAGGGACAGAATTTTCTCAATTCCAATCGATTGGGCGTATTGTGTTGGTTCTTTTGAGTCATATATCTGGAAATGCCCGTTGATACCTTATTAACATTAACACCATTTCGGACACAACTGGTACATTCCAAAATAACCGTTATTCGGACATCTTTACTCTTAGCCATGAACCTCCCTTGGATTTTTGATTGACTCAACGCTTCTATTTTCGATCCGAAACGAAGAAGAAGAAAGGAAAAAAATAGAAGTGACTAACTTGAAATTCAATTATGAAAAATTCCGCTGCAATCAATATAGTAAATAATATACAACTATTGAAAAACTATATTTCAAATCACAGTACAATATTTCATTTAAGTATCTAGTATTTCACTAGTACAAGATTTCATTTAAGTATCTTCTATAATACTCTTGCCCTAGACCTACTTTATTTTTTATTCTACCTCCATTCCTCTATTATTAATTAATTTAATTCGAACTTGAATCCGAGTCTCGCAGTTGGCGAATCCACTTTTATTCTTTCTCTTTTTTCCCTTATTCTAAACAAATAAAAAAGGGAAAAAAGAGGGATTAATCACAGATATTTAATTCTAGCTCGAATCTTCGTTATTCCTTCCCATGTCAATAACTAGAATGAAAAAAAGGGGAATGTCAACGCATCCGGGAAAAAACGATTAATCTCTATCAATAGACCTGCTAAAGACCCGAACCATAAAGTACTTAGTACCGGTGCCGCGGAGAGATATGTTTTTAGATCTCGCATTGAACAACCTCCTTCTTTTATAGGAATACATATTTGATTGGAATACATAATAGTAATACATATATGATCAGATGCATATGAAGTTAAGGACCACTTATAGTTGTACACGGAATTCCTAATTCAAATCGAAAGGTACAATGGTCCGGTGAATAAGATTTTCTTTTTCTTAAAACCGAAAAAAATGCGTCCCCGAGCATTCCCGAAAAAGACTCCTTTATTTTTACGACGAATTCCGTTCCATATTTCATATGTATATAAGTCTTTTACTATATAATTATTATATAATCAATATTATCTTTTTTTTTATATTACTTTTATATATTCCATTTTTAATTAAATGAGACCAAAAAGACGAAATAGCCCGAGAAATTGTATATAGCAGTTGGGGAAATAACGATGTGGAAAACAAGACAGGAATTCTCTACAATGACATTGTAGACCGATTGAAGGGATGTGGCGCAGCTTGGTAGCGCGTTTGTTTTGGGTACAAAATGTCACAGGTTCAAATCCTGTCATCCCTACCTATTACTGCTCCTTTGAGCAGTAAAGAGGGATTAATTGAGATCGATTCAAGTTGGGCATCTCTAATCTTTTCTTTCATGTTTATCATACTATATAGTATATGCATACGAGATCTATTGGGGTTACAAAAAGAATCCTTTCGTTACAGTCTTTTCTTTTCTGATAAGAAAGCGCTCTTAGTTCAGTTCGGTAGAACGCGGGTCTCCAAAACCCGATGTCGTAGGTTCAAATCCTACAGAGCGTGATTCCCCTTTTCTTAGATCGAATTAGACTGAAACAGCTTCACTAACTTGAGCAGCAAT